CGCCCAAGAAACTTATGTCTACCTTAACACCTTCAACGTTATGTTCTATTTAAACTACCCGAGCCACAGCACCAGAGAAATAATCTCATTATTAGTATGCAACTCTAACCTTTTAACTTAAAGTATGGCACTAAGCCCTGAGGAAACCCCTTCACTAAGGCTGCAACTTAGTATTTTTAATAAACTACAAGACCTACAAGAGATAGAGCGACCTATCACCTTAAAGTCCAAAACTTCACGTGCCAAGACACCATCTCGCAAATTAAACCTAAACATCAGGCCGCCTACTATGTAGGGTCTAATGCTCCCAAAGCCTTAATTTTTCAACTAAACTACAGCCTGCTACAAGACTAACACAGCTCTTAATATAAACAAAGGCAACCCCCCAACCCAATTAATCAACCCAAAAAAAATGAGCAGACTGCTTACACCACCCAACACCACGCCATCAGAAACATTGAACTTTGTACCGCCAACACACACTACACTCCTAATAAATATAGAGAGATAGTAATATAAGCTTACCATAGAAGTACCAATCAAAACAGACAGATACAGAGGATATTGCCTTGCCAGTAAAAGAACACCTAACAACTTCATAGCAAACCCAGCTAAAGGTGGTAAACCCCTTAAAGAAATAAAAAACCTACAACTAAAAATTCAAAACAACAACCCCTTACCTAGCCCCCAACCAGGTACGGCAGAAACCCCATAACTATTCACCCTATTTAACCCTAAAAGTAAGCCAACCAATAAAAGAACATAAACAAATATATAATAAACAAACAGCTCACTTCTTAATATAACCACTAACCCAATTCATCCAGTCTGACCTAAAGAAGAATAAGCCAACAAAGGACGAAATTGTACTTGAGCTAAACCGCCAAAAGCACCGACAACAGAAGTAAATACTAAAGTTGATATTAATCTAATTAATACACCACCCCCCAATCCAAGTCCACCTAAAACCCAAAAAGGCCCAAGCTTTTGGGTAACACTCAGCCAAAAACACCCAAGCCAAGAAGCTCTACTCATAACTCTAGGAAATCAAAAATGGATGGGAAACACCCCCAACTTCACCATAAATCCCAGCACTATAATAATCTCTCTTAACACACGCTGAATACCTCTCGCCTCTAATATAAAATAGTCTCCCCTTACAATTAAAAAGCTAAACAATAAAAGCCCAGACCCGATTCTCTGCACAACAAAATACTTCACAGCGCTCTCATTTTCCCCCACAGTCTTCCCATTTAATAAAGGAATAAAACCAAAAAACCCCACCTCCAAACAAATCCACATTCCTAACAGACCTCTCCTAAACAAGACCAAAATAGTCCCCAGCAAAGATATAATAAAAAACACAACAAATCTTGGACTAATAACTATTCCCCACACCATTATGCCACTACCTGCCAAAAGCCTAAAGCAACTTATCCCCAACCCAGTTCTTATACGGCCACACGTACGCCCATACAAACACAATTAACCAAATTACATCTACAAAATGTCAGTACCACACCGCGAACACCACGCCCATATGTCGGTTTGGACGAATAAAATGACAAAAATAGTTACGCACCCATATAGCCGCTAAAAATAAAGTACCTCCCAACACATGAGAGCCATGTAAGCCCGTCAATATGTAAAAACAACTCCCATAGACCCTATCAGCAATTCTAAACGACGCAGCCCGATATTCACCTAACTGAAACCGTAAAAACACAACACCCGCAAGTACACACAAGCCTAAAGGTAATATAGCCTCCTCACGATCGTGAATAGCCACAGCCCGATGAGCCCACGTCACAGCAGCCCCCGAAGCTAAAAGCACAGCAGTATTGAACAGAGGAGCCCCCCAAGGATAAACCGGAATTACGGGCCGAGGAGGCCATATACACCCAGAAGATAGATTACCAATACCCGAATGAAATCATGCCCAAAAAAAACCGACAAAGAAAAACGCCTCAGAGATCAAAAACAATCTAAAACCAATCTTTAAACCACGCGCCACCAAAGAAGTATGACAACCTAAATATGTTGCCTCCGTGATAATGTCCATCATCCATGAATAAAAAGAACTCAACAACAGTCAAGTAGCACAGATAAAATTAATCAAAGTATAATGACCTTGGTGAACGAACCTAATAAAAGACGCAGCTTCGTTCATCACACCAGCACTTACCATAATAGGCCACGGACTCGGATCAACTAAATGATACCCAGTACGAGGAGTTCGACCCCCAGAAAGAGAACCTATCCCAGCCGAAAAAGGAACACTATTAAAACCCTTAAATCTAAATCCTACCACACTCCCATCGCTAATGACCTTCCCCGTACACAGGAGCCTCATTAACATAAGTTACACTTAAAAAAGTAAAAATATACGCCTGAATAATACCCACAATCATCTCCCACCCAGTTAAAGCCAATAAAAGCAACAAAAAGCAGATCCCACCAACACCATAAGCCATCCCATTAAGAAGCATAGCACCATAAAAAGCCCTCCCTACACAAAGTAAAAGCTTACCAGCAATTATATTTATAGTTAATCGAGCCCCCAAAGTAATAAAACGACTTAAATTACTAATCATCTCGAATAAACCAACAGGGGCAGCCTGCCACCAACCAAGCCCTCTAGGAACAAAATGAAGCATAAACCCCTTGACACTAATGCTCAAATTTAAAAACAAAGTAGAAAATCATAAAACTATAGAAATGCAAAAATTATGTGAAAAGTGTGCAGTTAGACAAAACATATAAGGAAAAATAGAAGAAATACCCACAAAAGATAAATATGTAAACAACCTAACACACAACAGACCAAAACCATAAACCATTCGACTTCTACCTAAAATCTGCTGACCAAATAAGTTACTCACACTATTTAATAAAATCAAAAACCGATTGCGAGAAACCCAAATATCAAGACCACACAATATTAATACAAACACAACGCCAGTCGCCCCCCAACTAACCAACCCCACCAAACCCATTCCTCCACCGTAATCAAACATAGAAAAAGCATCAGCCATCATTTTCTGCCATCCATCGCCGAATAATAAATTACAGCAAGCTTCCAAACTCAACCCACGTAAAACATTATAGTACAGACTAAAAAACCCGATCCTTTCGTACTAGGATTTTCCAAACTACAGATAGAAACCGACCTAGCTCACGCCGGTCTAAACTCAAATCACGTAAAATTTCAAAGGACGAACAGTCCCACTTACTAAGCTGCTACACCCTAGTAGAAATTCTGATTCAACATCGAGGTCGCAAACCCCTCCTCAAATTAGATCTTGACAGAGAGATTGCGCTGTTATCCCTGTGGTAACTATCTTTTTCTTGTCAGCCATGCTGGATCCTCATCTTACTAAGAAGGAATTTCCTTCCCTTCCTCTCGGCCCCGAACAAACGTACAGCGCAACCTAAACGAACACGCCTTACTAAGCTCAACAGGGTCTTCTCGTCTAATAAATATATTCAGGCCTTTGCACACTGAAAGTAAATTTCAAAGAATTACATCTAATAAAGTATTTCCACCATCTGACCATTCATACTTTTCCCCAATTAAAGGACGACCTATTACGCTACCTTAGCACAGTAAAAGCTGCGACCGTTTAGAAACTCTCCACCGGGCAGGCCTGACCTCCTATTAACGAACCTCAGGAAGCCATGTTTTTAATAAACAGGTGCAGAAAAAATTTGCCGAGTTCATTAGAAGTATATCCAAAACAAATCTCAAAATTATAGTTATAACTTCATCTGCCGAACCCACAAAAATTGGGATTTGACAAATTGATAAATTACTATTCTTCCCACCTCTTCTACTCATTTTATACTAATCCAAATCAGCCTAATTAACTAAACTAAAGGAATACCTAACTTATTATTCATTAATTGCATTTACCTTAAATAAGAGTCACAAAGGGAGACAGTTTAAATCCTACTTAGTACTTCATCCTACACCGCACCGTGCACGAGCTAACCCCCACGCACATCAGCCGAACACCCCATCCAATTTACTAATAAAAAAGACGAAAGAAAAGCCTGCACTCAGATGCATTTCCTCCTTAACCAGCTATCAGCCATCACGAATAGCTTTTCGCCCTATCCCAACCTTCTCAAACAATTTTCCAACATTCGAGTGGAGTTGATACACAAACATTGTTATAAACCCATTTTAGCCAGAATAGATCTATGACTTTCGGGAACCCAACCAATTGAATACTCTCTACAAACCATGATGCAAAAAGTACCGGACGTAATCCGCTCTATATCACTATTTATCATCACAATAAAGTTAACAATAATAACCTATTCTTTACCTAATACCTCTTCTCATGCCAATTCATAACTCACACGTTATATTTCAATATTCTACTCACTAAGCATATGAACGCTTTGTATAGGTAATACCCCCGCCACCAGCCACGGACCCATAGCCGCCGAGACACTGCTTCTGCTGCCCGCACAGGCTCACCACACTAACCATACACAAAAACAAAATAACCCCAAGGACAGGCATTATCTCAGCCAGGCCGCCCAGCATACAAGGGTCACGAAGTCACTGCCCAGACTCATTAGGAAAACTCATCTCCACCCCAAACCCAGCCACAACCCTAAGTCCAAACAAAGTAATAGGCACGCCCGCAAAAATTAGAATATACTCTATAACACCCCCATCAACCTCAGAAACACCCCCCTTAAACACAGGATTTGGACAAAGAGCAACCACATATAAAAAAGCCACCATTATACCCCTAACGCCAGTCAAAAATAAGAAAACCCCTATAACAAATCTAGCTACCAGCCCTACAACCACCCTAGTACCTATGTATAGCAACAACACACAAGCACCAATACTGAGAGGGTGCTTAGCTAACCACAACACCGACCTTAGCAATAACATTATATAACCGCCCCAAAAAACAATTAACATAACACTTATAAGGGATGAACAGAATCGAACTGCCCGTAAAGAGAGTTAGAAGCTCCCATACTTAACCTTAATATCCCCAACAAATCTTTATTTTTCACTTAACCCTTATACATAAAAGAGTAACTCTTTCTACCCAATATCCATCAAACTATAGCACAAGTAAAGAATAAAAGTAATCAAACCAAAACCAACCTCAACCTTCAGTACAAAGGAGCTATTTGCGGCAATAAGAACCATCACAGCTAAAGAGAGTATTACTCTTCGTCCGGGGTATGAACCCAACAACCTATTTAGTTTACTTTAGCAACTAAAATTGCCTACATCCGATCGTCAACCCCAAATGCTTATGTCTTTATTATAGGTATTCAAAAACCCACAGGGCCCAAAAAAAATTTTTTTTTTTTTGGGCCCTGTTCAAAAGTTGACCACTATTAAATAACGTAGCACATAAGTTATAACGCCCAATCTCAGGAACAGTCGCACACCATCAAAAACAACCGCACCCCCACGCAAGCAGTTAAAACCCATAACAAAGTCATACCCTCCCCCACACACCCTATAAATAATACGCACTACCACACACCTACGTAACCTTATCCTAACACTCAATTTAAGGATCCCACGCGACCCTTACACGCGCCCGCGACAAAAATAAGTCTCCTAACCTATTCGTTCCTTATTCTTCTTCATCCTCTCTTATATATATATATATATATATCTTATATAAACATATATATATATATATGGTCTATAATCAATAGATTATAAACATATATTTATACTTTTATATATTATTTATTATTTTATTTATCCATCATACTACATAATTTGTATTTGTGTATAGGCCTATACTAGGCCTATACACAAATACATGTGTCACTTTTTTTAGAAGTTTYGACCCCCCCCCTACCCCCCCCCACTCTATCAACACCATACCTTCCATAAAAAAAAAATAAAAAGGCTTTTCCTCCTCTGCCGATCTCTTTTATATCTGCCTCCTCACACACATGCCTATATATATATATATACATACATATCCCCACTCCTGTACTATTAAATAAAGATAATAATAATAAATAACACCACTTTCTAGTAGCATTACCATGTTACGGCTTACCCCAGCTTGATTATCTGGGGGCACCGGGCAATTTGTACACGCACCATTGTACTATTCAATCCTCCTTAGTTGGTAAGGATTTACTATCAAGTCCAAGTTTCAAAAGCATTGCAGCTTTTTTCCCCTAAAACCACATTGTAACTCAACTAAGCCCCTTTTTATAACCACTACGTTTACCTGAATTCCGAAGTAGTGAAGTTTCTACTTTACTTGTAAAATTCTTTTATTTTAAAATTTTAACTGGCAACGGCGGTATAGCAAGCTTAAAAAAGGTAAGGTATTCGAGGAATATCGATTTAACCGTCAAGTTCCCCTGAACGAATATAGCACACCGCCAAGTCTTTTGGTTTTTAAGCCCCTACTGCTCGTACTTACCGCAGATAAAAATACATCATTAATAACGGGGTCTCTAATCCCGGTCTTCTAAACAGACTTTTAAGCATTTGGCTTTATGAACTCTCTGCCCACCTATGTAAACTATTTTACAAGACATCCCACAAGCGTCAGTTCAAACTTAAACCGTTTCTTTTCTACGAAAAGATTAACTTCAGAAGTCAGTTTAACCGCAGGTGCTGGCACTGTGCTTACCCCCCTAATCCTACCTAACCAACATCTTCATGGCTGAATTTTTGCAATATTCTCCACTGGTGCCGGGAAAATATATTAGCCATTTTAAATATAAATCTAATAGCTGAAATCATAGATTTTCACCAAATAAGATATTTAATCTTATCCTTCAAATCTCATACTCCCATTACCCTTAAAGTACCAATGTGTCACAAGATTGGTAAGCATTAATCCTAAGCTAAGACCAAACATTTTTTAAATATACATTTTCGAGGAATACTTCTCGGCCTGTCGCGTGGAAGGCGACTATACTGCTATACTAAAAATGCTACTGAGCTAAAAGGTCTCCCTTTGCTTGAAGTGCTGAAAACTTCCAGTCTACTTAACTTATAGCTCACTTTAGAACGGACAGAAAACTATCACCTTTTCAGTGTAAATGAAATATAATTTTTATACTACGTCCTAACTAATCTAACTCCTTTAAGTCAGAATATACCCACGTTATCACCCATAAAATAAAATCAGAAATACTTAATACCTCAACCTCAGCCCTTATTTGTCAGTGATTGACTCCACATATTTCGGAGCACCCACCCCAAGCAGTAAATCCAGGACGAAGGTCAGATAAGTGAGCTGTATTAACCCGACCCGGCACGGCATCTATCTTCACACCCAACCCGTGAATAGTTCAACAGTGAATAACGTCAGCTGACGTGACCTTAACCTCCACATTTCTATCACCAGGTAGAACTATGGGATAATCTACGTGCTGCCCATACCGAAATCCAGGGTCTAATTCCCCATCACCTGACCTAACAGTATAAGAGTCATATCTAATTAACCAATCAGACGACTTACTTAAATCTAAAACCCCCGCCTCCTCCTCAATCTCCGCCTCTCCAAAAGTAAGAGACTCATCGTTAAATAACCCCATTCTGTTTGCAATACTAATCAACCTCGGTAAATGAACTAAGTACTCATAACTCCAATACCACTGATGTCCTGTAACCTTTACAGTAATAAACTTTGGCTTATCATTTATACCTATTGCATAAAGCTGAACAAAAGAAGGATATCCCATAATAATAATAATAAAGATTGGAATGATTGTCCACCACAACTCCAAACTGTTGTTTCGATATACGTTACGAAAGTGAATACCCCCACAAAAATATCTAACCTTAGGCACCACTAATACTAATACTCTCCCAACAACAGACATGATTATGAAACACACACACATTAAGTAATCATGAAGAAAGATTAATCCTAAACCATTAGAAGACCCTCAATCACATAAGCCTATTTGACCATAAATATCTGGCATAAAACTTAACATTTTTATTTTCTAAAACTCCCCCCACCGTAAGTCCACACTACCATCATAGTTTTCACCTCCCTGATTTATACCCACATCACTTTGACTTGATAGTCTAAACTGTATATAGCTTAATATTAAATCCCACATCCGCTCCAAAAACGAGTGAAGAGGGTAGTAGCTAAAATAAACTAAGCTTCTAATCTGACCTATTAGCTGATAAGGCTCCTGAACAGGACGCATACCAATGAAAGTTAACATTATAAACCTAGCCACAAAAACCCAAAAATAAACCTGTGACAGCGGATAAAATGCTAGTCCTAAATGAAAGTACTTAGGACGGAAAGGAAGTAGGTATAGTACTAAAACGGACGCCGCAAGGGCAGCCACACCACCACCCTTGTTTGGAACACTCCGCAAAATCGTGTAAGCGAAAAGAAAATACCACTCAGGCTGAATGTGAATAGGCGTCTTATAAGGGTTCGCAGGAATAAAATTTTCAGGCCTGCCAAACATGTCTGGCACAAACAGCACTACTAATAATAAAGTACCTACCATAATTAAAATTCCTAAAAAATCCTTGTGGGAATAGTACGGATGAAATGAAATCAAATCACCGCCATCATCAACACCTAGTGGGTTATTAGAACCACTATCATGTAAGTAATAAAGATGTACTAAAGCCAACCCTCCTAAAACAAACGGTAAATATATGTGAAGAACATAAAATCGCTTTAAGGTGGCATCACATACTGTATACCCACCTCAAATTCACTGAGTGATTTCATGCCCAACATAAGGAATAGCCCTAAAAAGATTAGTAATAACAGTCGCACCTCAATAAGACATCTGACCCCATGGTAAAACATACCCTAAAAAAGCAATGATCATCACTATCAAGTATATAGTCACACCAACTATTCAAGTCTTATGTAAAACAAACGAATGGTAGTAAAGCCCACGACCTATGTGGGCATAAATACAGATAAAAAAAAAAGTAGCACCATTTCTATGGATACTTCGAAACATTCAACCTTCATGAACATCATGTATAATGTGTACAACAGAAGAAAACGCCAACCTTTCATGGGGAGTGTAATGACAGGCCATAATAAGTCCACTAAGAATTTGAACAACCAGAACCACACCTAACATTGACCCAAAATTCCACCACATATTTAAATTAACAGGACAAGGAAGATCATAAAACCTTCCAGCCACCGCATTAAGAATCTTATTCTTACGACGAGGAGCATATATCATTACAACAAGGGGCCACCCAACCCTCCATGTAGGCCGAAACTACACATACATTATACTTCTTGCTGAATTATACACCAGAAGTAATAAGAATAATAAAACCAAAAAAAAGAACTCCCTTAATAAAACATACTCCAATATAATCCCTCTGCCTACTAATATAATAACCCCTTCACCTGTTATTAGTAGCCCACACACCCTCACTACCTAAAGAATACTCCAAATGCCCATCCTCAATATAATCCTTAACTCCTCGACTCAAAGATAGCCTTCTACCGGAGAATAAGTCGCTTCTAAGAAGTGGCATAAATCATATCTTTGCAAGTATATCAGTAACACGCTCCACTACACCACTCCTTCCTTCCCTCTTACCTAATACTGTAAAGTCATAGCTTATACTGCGAATTATTATAAAACCAGCCAAAGCAGATAATCCCCTAACTACACACAAAATAGGCACTAACTTATATAAACCTTCAGCATAAAATAATACATTAAAACCTAAACTAAAACTTTGTATAGTAATCCCACCAAACAATGCCCCAACACCTAAAATCCTACAAGGAATAACCACATAATAATTAGAAACTATAGAACTAGAATATCTAGCACCAATAGAAAATCCGGCAACCCTATATAGTATTAAACCTCTATAAAAAGCTGTAAGACACGTGGCCAACACTGTTATAACTATAAACACTACTCTTATATCACTAGTTAAAAATGCCTCCAAAACTAAGTCCTTGGAATAAAACCCAGACAAAAAAGGAAACCCTATTAAAGATAAACATGCCACAGTTAGCCAACCCATAATCACCGGACTAGAATATAAAAACCCACCTAAATACCGTAAATCTTGGATACCAGAAAAGTGGATAACAGCACCAACACATAGAAATATTAACGCCTTAAAAAGCGCATGCCTAACCATATGAAAATAACAAACCCTAATAGCCCCCATAGAAACAGCAAACATTATTACCCCTAATTGCCTAAGAGTAGAAAGCGCTACGACCTTCTTTGCGTCAGGCTCAAACACAGCTCTCACAGCGGACATTAATATGGTCAAAGTCGAAGCCATGCCTAAAAACATAAATCACCCACCAGAGATACAAGCCGAAAAGCGGATTAATACATATACTCCAGCAGTAACCAACGTCGACGAGTGAACCAAAGCAGAGACCGGAGAAGGAGCCGCCATAGCAGCAGGCAGCCAAGCAGAGAACGGAATCTGTGCCCTCTTCGTCATACACCCTACAATAATAACGCCCCAAAATACATAGGCCCATCTCTGACCTAAATCCAAAAACCCTCATGAAGACACCCCCCTGGCTAGGCCAATACCAATAAAAAATAACACGTCACCAATACGATTCCTCAAAACAGTTAATGTCCCCGATCCTAAAGACCGCTTATCTTGATAGTAAATTACTAATAGATAAGACGTCAAACCTAGTCCATCCCACCCTACCATCAACCCCAACAGCCTAGGAATAAAAACCAAAAACAGTATAGAAAGGACAAATAATAACACCAACTTACAAAACCGACTATAAAAGACCTCCCTATCCATGTAAAATCCATTATATAGTATCACACTACTAGAAATTAGAAGCACAACAAATCTAAACATTACACTATAAGAATCTAGAATAAACGGAACACTTATATTTAGTAACTCACCACATAATAAATCAACCTCAAATAATACAACACCACGCCTTATAATAAAGTACAGCCCCACCCACCCTACCCAAAGAATAAAACAAGCTAGTAAATTAAAGTACCTATAAACCTTAGAATTATAAGACATAATAAGCCTGTAAACCTCTTACATCTTCTGGGTAACAACCAGATATTTTAATTAAAATAAAGCCTACTACAACCTGACTACTATTCTAACTATAAAAAATGCTACCGCCAAAGGTAAAATGACCTTCCAACAAGCATCCATCAGCTTATCATAACGATACCGAGGTAATGTACCACGCACAACAATAAAAATATAGCTAATAAAAACAGCCACCAATGTAAATAGTACGTCACCAAAAAAATAAATGCCGGTCAGCACCCTAAAAAAAAGAACAGCAGTGATTACCCTAATAAACATAATACTCCCATACTCCGCCAAGACTAGTAAAGTAAACCCAAATGCCCCATATTCAACTATATAACCAGAAACTAACTCAGACTCCCCCTCAACAAAATCAAATGGGGTTCGATTTGTCTCAGCCAAAGCAGAAACGAACCATATAAAAAACACTTCTACACAACTAATAATAAAAAACATCCCGGCTGAACGTAATTCATACAACTCAAACCTTCCCAAGTATAGTAAAGGGCATAATATTAATGTACTAAATCCAACCTCATACGAAACCCTTTGCGCCGCCGCTCGCATAGCCCCCAACAGCCCATACTGACAATTAGACCTTCAACCGCACATAATTACACCAAAAACCTTTACGCTTGATATACATAAAAAATATAATGCTCTTAACTTGAAATATAAAATAGGATGTCTAACAGGATAAACCAATCAAAGACCATAGGAGAAGAAAAACACAAAAATAGGGCCTGCCAAAAACAACACCTGATTCGCCGCAATAGGCACTACTCACTCCTTTGCCAACAACTTCACCCCATCTGCCACAGGTAAAAGTAACCCAATAAAAGTCGGCTTATTAGGCCCCTGCCGAAGCTGCACAGCCCCCAGCCCCTTCCGCTCAATAATTACAAAATATGCCACACCCAGCAAAACAATTACCAACCTAATAATGTTAACCAAACCCCTAATAAAGACCACATCTCAGAAGAACAACAGCCCATCTCTGAACCTTAACTCCAGCGTATTATATTTTACTATCCTGAGAGAAGAGAACTAAACAATCCAGCATCTTAAAGTTGACAACTTCACATTTTATTTAAACTACCCCTTCGCCAAAGAAGATATAATCTTATCTTCAGGTCCTAAACCTAATATATTTATTTTCTACCACTCTGACTAGACCTTAACTAAATAGTACCTGTGGATTACAAAACCACCGCTCTAACTTAAGCTATAAAGCCAGGAGAGAGAAAAATCCCATAAATAAGGCTACAACTTACCACTTCAACAGCCGCCCCCTATAAAACACTAATGTAAACAACCCACTCAATTGATCTATACCGCTAGAACGTGTACGCCTAACTAGAAGCCCCAACCCATTTGCAGCTTCATAAACACCAAAAACAAGAAACACTAAAGCAAACCTAGATCCGGTCATGCCGCTCCCCATGCCAAGCAGAGAAACTCTTATAGCAAACAACCTAAGAGTTATAATTTCCAAAACTAGTAAAACACTTAAAAAGTGAAACTTCTGCGAGAAAATTAAAATAATAGAAAGTATAAATATAAACATAGAAACATAAGCGATCATTTCATTCCCGACAGTAAACCTGCATCGAGAGATTAAGAGTCACTCACTTTACTTAGCTACAGGAATAAGTGTTAGAAGGAGTTACACCTACATATTTCACCACATCAAGATGACCCGATTATCCGGCACAACACCATTAAAACATTCAATCTAAAGACCCCTCGTTATATTCGTGTAATAATCCTAGCAAAAGAATTAAAACAAACACGAACACAGCACTTCGGATAAAAAAACCAACCCCCACCCCAACCCTTAACACATAAGGAATTAATAAGGCAATCTCTACATCAAAAACCAAAAAAATAATAGCTAAAATAAAAAAACGTAAACAGAAAGCCTGCCGAGACCTGGCCATAGGCTCAAAACCGCACTCATAAGTACTTAGCTTCTCACGCCTGTAGTCCACCTTCATGCCTAATAAATAGCCTAAACCCACCAAACCAAAAGTAATTAATATAAGAACTATCAAGTAAATCCCGCCCGCCCTCACCGCTCTAATAGCCCTTAGAAGATATAATACTTCAAATTTAGATCGAAAATCTAATGTGTTTGATTACACCATAAGAGCAGACTTCCAAACGAATCGAACGTTCCTAGCCGGTTTTCAAAACCAGCAATTCCCAATAAAGCCCACGCATTAAATCCTAAGCCCTAGCTACAACCAAATCCAAAACATAGTAAATTTACGGTTAAAGCCTAAACCCATCTCTGCACCCACAACGCAACATTTTTATTAAACTACAACCGCCTAAAAAAACACACTCCCTAACAATAAAAAAATACCAAAAAGAATAACCAACCTAACAATCATTCTAACCAAAAACCGTAAACTTAATCCACAATAACTAACCACAGACCCCCTCTGGTACCCATGGTTCACACTGGCATAAATAAATAAAGAATACCCAGCAGCAAGAAAGCACATCATAAACAAAGGGACTAAAAACATACTACTAAAACCAAAAATACTACAAAACAAAAAACACTCACTAAAGAAATTAATAGAAGGAGGACATCCTAAATTAATAGCACAAAAAATAAACCACATCGCCCTTAACGCGGGTAAACTCTTTAATACCCCCTTACACACTAAAATTCTACGAGACCCTGTCCCCATATAGGTATAGTTTGCTAAGCCGAACATACACGGAGAACACACACCATGAGCTAAAGCCATACACACCCCGCCCATTCATCCAAGATGATTAAATCTTAAAATTCCCCCCAACCTTAAAGCTATATGAGCAATGGAAGAGTATGCAATAACAGACTTCACATCATGAAAACAAAGACATAAAAAAGAACAGACAACCCCACCCCAAAGCCTCACCACTATCATAGCATAGATTAAAGACATAGGCGGAGAACCTAAGCATCAAACCAATCGACAAATTCCATAAATTCCCAACTTCAACAACACCCCTGCTAAAAGCATAGAACCACTTAAAGGCGCCTCTACGTGCGCCTTTGGTAACCACCCGTGGACAGAGAACACGGGTACCTTCACCAACATCCCAATTAGTAATAGAAATCACAAAATATTGTAATCACCCACAACCCTATTTCCGACTATGGATAATAACACCATCCTATCTCTCCCGTTACCCCATCAAATTACACCTAATAACACCATCAACGGTAAAGAGCCGCAAACCGTATAAACCACTATCTGTAAACCAGCCTGTAAACGCTCAGGCTGGTACCCCCAGCTTAAGATTAAGACAGTAGTAGGAATTAGACTTATCTCGAAGAAAAAGAAAAAAAGAAAAAAGTCAGAACACCCAAAAAACAGAAAACATCTAAGACCAACTAAACTCACGCAGACACAAAAATTTAATCACATAACATCAGGTCCAAAATCTTCGTCACTAGCCAGTAAACTAATTACCACCACCAAAACGGTTAAAGAGATTAAACTCGTTCTCAAATAGTCGCCCATTCACCAAGAACAATAAAGCCTCACGCCTTCAACCATCTGCCCAAATCCACCCAAAGCAATAACCTGTAAAACACACAAAATAGTTAAAACACCAGCACTTATCACAGCATACCCCCCGCCCCCAACGACCTCGCCCTTTATAAACTTCAAGTCCAAAATCAGCCTAATCTATATAATAAAACCTAAACCCCTACTCTTCACCCCTGCCCACGATCTGGAAAAGACCCATCACTATAAAAATTACCTTCGGATACCACCTTCTCCTCCCCCCCACGCATCTTCATGACCCGAATAAACCCTACAGAATGATAATGACTACCCTTAGGATAAGAATAAATCAAAGGATTAGTCCTCCAGTTATGGTGCGGCAAAGGATAACCATGCTGCCTATACTCCAACGAAGCACCACAAACCCCCGCAAAAACTAACGCCCGACGGGCGATTACACCCTCTCAAAGGATAAATAAAAACATCCAAGTCGAGATATAATCCCCAAAAGCACCCCAGCTAGACATTATGTGCAGCTTCTTATAGCAATAAGGGTAATCTGAATACCGCCGAGGCATGCCACTTAGCCCTAATATATGATGTGGGAAAAATGTTACATTAACACTTACAAACATGGCAAAAAAATGACTCTTACTCCATACATGATGTAATCCAACCCCACTCATTAAAGGAAACCAATGATGAAACCCACAAAAAATGGCAAACACAGCCCCCATACTTAATACATAGTGAAAATGGCCCACTACGTAATATCTATCATGCAAAACCACATCTAAAGACGCACTAGATAAAATGATACCGGTCAAACCACCAAACGTGAAAAAGAACAAAAAACCAACAGCTCAATATATTCTTGCCCTCTTACGCACCACACCCCCAGCCAGCGTTCCCAACCATCTAAACACCTTCACACCCGTAGGTACAGCAATAATCATAGTAACAGCCCTAAAGTATGCACGCCTATCAATATTAATTCCAACAGTAAACATGTGGTGTCCCCACACCAAAAATCCTAAAATACCAATTCTCACTATAGCATGAACTATCCTTAAAGAACCGAATGCACCCTTCTTACCACAATGAACAGCAGTAGCATGAGAAATAATACCAAACCCAGGTAAAATTAAAATATATACCTCAGGGTGACCAAAAAACCAAAACAAGTGAATAAAAAGAACTGGATCACCCCCTCCTACAGGATCAAAAAAAGATGTATTAAAATTTCGGTCAGTTAACAACATAGTAAGAGCAGCAGCCAAAACCGGCATAGCTACAACCAACAAAAAAGAAGTAATCACCACAGACACTACAAATAATGTAGTACGCTGTGGAGCAATTCCCTCAGGCCGCATATTAGCCCCCGTAGTAACAAAATTAATGCTAGCAAAAATAGAAGATATACCAGCAATATGAAGACCTAAAATTATAAACTCCATGGCCGGGGCCGGGTGACCCAACCATGCAGAAAGAGGTGGGTAAAGAGTCCAACCCGTGCCCACCCCCTCCTCAACTTCATTAGACATTAACAACAAAACCGTCGCAGCAGGCAACAACCAAAAGCTTAAGTTATTTAATCGAGGAAACACTATATCAGGAGCAGCCAGTAAAAGAGGAACAGCTCAATTCCCGAAAAACCCGATTATCAAAGGCATAACCATAAAAAAAATTATCAAAAGACCGTGAGAAGTTACTAAGACATTATAAACAGACTCACCATAAAATGCGCCCGGATGTATCAACTCAGTACGCATCATCATACTATAAACCAAACCCACCAAGCCGGACCAAAGTCCTAAAACAAAATACAAACTACCAATATCCTTATGATTAGTTCTACACAACCAACGCATTATAGACCTTTCACCACTATAACTATCAAGATTGAT